CTTAAAACTGAATCTACGAAGATGAAGATACTAATTAAATATTATTGATATTGAACATTTCCATATGAATGGAAATGCATCTTTCTTCATTGTTTCCTAAACCCTATTGAATATCGACAATTCAACATTAATTTCCTTATTATTATTTAAGGTAAGCCGCCATGGTGAAATTGGTAGACACGCTGCTCTTAGGAAGCAGTGCTAGAGCATCTCGGTTCGAGTCCGAGTGGCGGCATAAGGCATAAATAAGAATTATTATTAATTCTTAATATTTTCATATTAATTTAATATTAATATTATAGAATAATATAGACACAATAGATCTAATAGAATATAAAATATAGAAAATATTCTATTTGAGATTCTATTTAATCCCCTCCCCGATTTCAATTATTTAAAAGGGAATCTTCTTTATGATATTTGCGACTTTAGAACATATATTAACTCATATTTCTTTTTCGATCATCTCAATTGTGATTCTAATTCATTTGATGAACTTATTAGTCTACGAAATCGAAGGATTACGTAATTCGTCAGAAAAAGGGATGATAGCTACTTTTTTCTCTATAACAGGGTTTTTAGTTATTCGTTGGATTTCTTCGGGACATTTTCCTTTAAGTAATTTATACGAATCGTTAATCTTCCTTTCATGGAGTTTATCCATTATTCATATGATTCCGTATCTTGGGAATCATAAAAATGATTTAAGCGCAATAACTGCACCAAGTGTTATTTTTACCCAAGGTTTTGCCACGTCAGGTCTTTCAACTGAAATGCATAAACCCATAATATTAGTACCTGCTCTACAATCTCAGTGGTTAATAATGCATGTAAGTATGATGCTCTTGAGCTATGCAGCTCTTTTATGCGGATCGTTATTATCAGTTGCTCTTATAGTGATTACATTTCAAAAAAGAATCGATTCTTTTTTGAAAAACAATAATTTTTTAAGTTTAAGGAAGTCGTTTTTCTTTGGTGATATGGAATATTTGAACGAAAAAGGAAGTGTATTAAAAAAGACTTATTTTCTCTCATTTCAAAATTTTTACAAATATCAATTAATTCAGCGTTTGGATTATTGGAGTTATCGTGTCATTAGTTTAGGATTTACCTTTTTAACCATAGGCATTCTTTCTGGAGCAGTATGGGCTAATGAAGCATGGGGTTCGTATTGGAATTGGGACCCTAAGGAAACTTGGGCATTTATTACTTGGACCATATTTGCAATTTATTTACATACTAGATTGCAAGATCAAGGTACAAATTCGGCATTTGTAGCTTCTATAGGATTTCTCCTAATTTGGATATGCTATTTTGGGATCAATATATTAGGAATCGGGTTCCATAGTTATGGTTCATTCCAATTACTATCTAATTGAATAAAATAAACTACATAAAGAATACATAAAAAAATCGTCTGATACACAATGAAATTTTGTGCAAGTTTTTGAGAACCTTTTAAATAGAGGAATTATTCAAATGGTTCTCAAAAACTAAAAACTTTAGATGTATCTCATTAAAATTTTAATTCACCCTTCCTTTTTTTTTCATTGTAACAACGAAGAATCGTTAAAATATGAAAGTCAAAGAATTCTAAGAATTTCTTTTCAATTAATGAAATGCATTTCATTTAATATGAAATATAAAAAAAAATGAGTATCTATAAAAAGAATTAGATAATAGAACTTGTACCTTGTCAACCGATAACGGGAGAACGAAATCAGGATAAATACCAATTCCTATTACAGGTAGAAAGATACAGATCGAAACAAATAGTTCTCGTGGTCCAGAATCAAAAAAATTCGAATTTGGAATATTGAATAGCTTGTATCCATAGAAAATCTGACGTAACATAGATAATAAAAAAATAGGAGTTAATATCATTCCAATTGCCATTACAAAAGTAATCAAAATTTTTGGCATGAAAAGATATTTTGGGCTGGTAATTATTCCAAAAAAGACTAAGAATTCTGCAACAAAACCACTCATTCCTGGCAATGCAAGAGAAGCCATCGAGAAACTACTAAACATGGTAAAGATTTTTGGCATTGGGATAGATATCCCCCCCATCTCTTCGAGATAAACAAAACATATTCTATCACAACTTGTTCCTGCTAAGAAAAAAAGTGCAGCACCAATCAATCCATGAGAAAGTATTTGTAAAATGGCTCCATTAAGTCCCATGCCAGTTATAGAACCAATTCCTATAATTATGAAACCCATGTGAGATACGGAAGAATAAGCAACACGTTTTTTTTAAATTGCGTTGACCAAGAGAGGTTGAAGCTGCATAAATGATTTGTATTGTTCCTACTATCACCAACCAGGGAGATAATCTAGAATGAGCGTGAGCTAATAATTCCATATTGATCCGAATCAATCCATATGCTCCCATCTTTAATAAGATTCCAGCTAAAAGCATACATGTACTGTAATGTGCTTCTCCGTGGGTATCTGGTAACCATGTATGTAGGGGTATCATCGGCGATTTGACAGCATAAGCAATAAGAAAACCAAAATAGAGTATTATTTCTAATGCTGCAGGATACGATTGATTAGCTAATTTTTCTAAATCTAATGTTGGTTCATTGGAACCATATAAACCTATACCTAGAACTCCTATTAAGAGAAAAATGGAACCTCCGGCAGTGCACAAAATAAACTTTGTAGCCGAGTACAGGCGTTTTTTTCCTCCCCACATGGATAAAAGTAAATAAACAGGAATTAATTCTAATTCCCACATGATGAAAAAAGTAAAAGGTCTCGAGAAGAAAATGATCCTATTTGGCCACTATACATTGCTAACATCAAGAAATAGAAAAATCGCGGATTTCGAGTAACTGGCCAAGCTGCTAAAGTAGCTAAAGTAGTGATAAATCCTGTCAGTAAAATGGGTCCTATGGAAAGTCCATCGATTCCCAGTCTCTAGTGAAAATCAAAAAGATTGATCCATTTCAAATCCTCCTTCCATTGGGTTAATGGATCGTCCAATTTGAAATGATAACAAAATACATAGCTCATTAGAAGGAGCTCTAGTATACATATACATATAGTGTACCACCTATACACCTTATTTCCCCTATGAGGGAAAAAGACAATTGAAGAACCCGCGAATATGGGCAAAACAAGAAGTATTGTTAACCAAGGAAAATAACTCGTGATAAAGACAAGATAAAATTAGACCAGAAAAGCCCGTGCTCGGGAGAAGAATAATATATTTTCTTTTCTCGAGTACGGGCTTTTGTCAGTAAAGAGGAATCAACTGATTCAAGTGGAGTTTTTTGTCAAATATCAATAGGAAAGACCCATGCTGCGAGTTGTTTCATGCCATAAATAAACACGGACACTCAAAAAATCCGTTGGACAAGCGGATTCACATCTTTTACAACCTACACAATCTTCGGTTCTTGGGGCAGAAGCAATTTGCTTAGCTTTACATCCGTCCCAAGGTATCATTTCCAATACATCCGTGGGACAAGCTCGAACACATTGGGTACATCCTATACATGTATCATAAATCTTTACTGAATGTGACATTGGGTCTATAAATTCCAATTTTGAACACAAAAGATTTTCAATCTGGTAAAATAAGAAAATGAAATAAATCATATATTTTTATTGTAGACACCAGACGAATCAATGATTTATAAAAATCTTAAGAATTAATCTATTTTTTAATCTGTTTATGATAAAGTAATCTGTTTATGATAAAGGGCCAAGATACTTTGATTTCCATTTCAATAACCATTAAATATGAGAATATGAGTTTACAAATTCAATTCATGTTAATTTTACTTAATTTTACTATATATCTATATAGATTTAATTTTACTATATATCTATATAGATATAGAAATCTAATATTTTAGAAATAGAATAGAATATAGAAATCTAATTCAGGATATGATAATATATTATATATCAGATGAATACATTTGTTATTAGGTTAGTGATAGAATAGGTTAGTAACTCTAAATCATAAATCTATATGAAAAAATATAAGAAAATAAATAAGAAAATAATATGAATAGAATTCAATAGAATATTCTATTCTATTGAATTCTAATTCTATTAGATTCTATTTAGAATATTTTTAGAATATTTTAAAAGTCTTATGTTTTTATTTATATGGGAAAATAGAAGAATTATGACTAATTATTCAGCAAATTTGATTGATTGATACGAGTTGATTTTCTGTTACGATGGATCGACGAAACAATAGCTAGCCCAATAGCTGCTTCAGCAGCTGCAATGGCTATAACAAAGATTGCAAAAATTTCTCCTTTTAATTGTCGACTATCAAATATATTGGAAAATGTGACGAGATTTCTATTCACCGAATTCAGTATAAGCTCAAGACACATAAGTGCTCTAACCATGCTTCGGCTTGTGATCAGTCCATAGATACCGATAGAAAATAAATAAACACTTAGACAAAGTACATGTTCTAACATCATTGATAAATTCCTCATCTATCTCAATTCATTTCAATATGAGAACAAAAATTAAACCGATTCAGTTGACTAGAATAGAAGAATTACAGAAGAAAAGAAGATATTCACAGTAGATTGAGATTCAATCCATTTTCATTCTTGAAATTTCAAGAATGAAGTTCTTATTAGACTAGATTATTTATATTAGATTATTGACGAGCCATAGTAATTGCACCTATCAAAGAAACTAAAAGAATTATAGAAATGAGTTCAAAAGGAAGATAAAAATCTGTGGATAAATGAATCCCAATTTGTTGAACGTTACTTATTAAGTCCTTTTCTATAATCTGATTTGATCTTGTAGTCCGAAAAATTCCGTACCATGACGTGTTTGGGATAGTAGTCATTAATGAAAAAAAAATGGATATCATTAGATAGATAAAATAAAATTCTTTGGCTAATCCTACTTTATTCTAATTTATTCTAAACCAAAGCTTAGTAATTGGTAATCGTTCTTGAACCAAGGAAGGGGTTTTTATTTTTTCTTTTGATTTGTTGAATCCATAACTGTTTGAATTGTATAATCTCCAATTATTGAAACTGGTAACCGACCTAAAGAAATTTGATTATAATTCAATTCGTGACGATCATAAGTGGAAAGTTCATATTCTTCAGTCATTGATAAACAGTTTGTTGGACAATATTCGACACAGTTACCGCAAAATATACAGACACCAAAATCAATACTATAATGAAGCAGTTGTTTTTTCTTAATATCTTTTTCCAATTTCCAATCAACAATAGGAAGGTCTATTGGACATACGCGGACACATACTTCACAAGCAATACATTTATCAAATTCAAAGTGGATTCGACCACGAAAACGCTCTGATGTGATTGATTTTTCATAAGGATATTGAATAGTTACAGGTAAACGATTTGTATGGGATAAGGTAATTATGAAACTTTGTCCAATGTACCTTGCGGCTCGTATTGTTTGTTTGCCATAATTCATGAACCCAGTAACCATAGGTAACATATTTTAGATATCCATCAATAAGATTTATGTTTATGTTTCTTGGGTGAGATAAGTTAGAAATATAGAATATTCATTATTGTTTTCTCTTAATTTCTTATTTTTCTTTCTACTTTATAGTGAAACAAGTTGAAAAGAAGTTGTCAATAATAGATTACCTAGAGAAATAGGTAAAAGAAATTTCCATCCAAGATTTAATAATTGATCCATTCTCATCCTAGGTAAAGTCCATCTTGTTGTGATAGGAATGAACAGAAACAAATAAGCTTTAGCTAATGTAATAAAGATACTAATTGCTATTACAAAGACTCTAAACATTTTATTTATTCCAAAAAGTTCAGTAAGAGATATGTACGGAATAGAAAAATTCCACCCACCTAAATAAAGAACTGTTACAAATAATGAAGAAACTAATAGATTTAGGTAAGAAGCAAGATAAAAGAATCCGTATTTTATACCTGAATATTCGGTTTGATAACCTGCTACTAATTCCTCCTCTGCTTCTGGTAAATCAAACTCTGCTTCTGGTAAATCAAAAGGTAATCTTTCACATTCTGCTAGAGAAGATATTAGAAAAACTAGAAATCCTATGGGCTGAATTTGGACTGTGCCTCAATTATATCAACTGTACTTGAACTGTTAGATAATTATAGTCGATGATAACATCACTGCTCCCATCGCTATTCCAAAACCGTACATGAAACCTAAGCTTCATACGGCTCCTTTACCTTTATGGCCACAAAGAAATGTAAGGTAAGGACTAGTTTAGTATTCTTGCTCTCCTTGGACCCTAGGTAAATACAATGTAAAGATAAACTGGATGTTGGAGAGTCCTCAATTCGACCAATAAAATTCTGTCTGCTAGAATAAGAAAAAGCACTTCCGAATGGATCTCATCCCTTAGAATAATAATATTCTAATGAATAGAATCAAAAATTCTTTTTGTTCAGCAATAACTTAAGCCTTCAATAAAATACTGGTTATATTCATAAATAGAAAGATTTAGACATTAGTTAATGAATCATGATAAGAATTTCCATATGCATATGTATCAAGAAAGAAAGATTTTCTTATTATTCCCGTTTTATTCTTTATTATTTTTTTATTATATTATCATATTGCATTCTATTTGTCTTGTTCCTTTTCTTCTTTCTCAAAACTAAAAAAAAAAGGAAAGAAAATAAAGGATTAATTCGTTCTTAATAGTTATTTATTTAATCAGTGAATAGTAGCATACTCTAGATCGGAATCGTGGGGAAGTACTGCTTGATCATTTCTACCAACTCCAAGCCCTTATTATGATTCGTTTTATGCGAAGTTTTATGCAAAAATAACTTTTTTTGATACCTTACATTATTTCCATTACTTATCCTTTGCATACTTTAGTGTTCCTAACTGCCCACTTTTTTTTTTGATTGATCCCCAGTATAGTAATAAATACAGTTGATCTTTTGCATCCGCTTCAAGATATGACGACTAAGAAAATAATCTCAATCTTGGGGTAAACAACTTAAACTTATGTTTACTTCAAATTTCTTCTTGTACCTAGGGAATGAGATTTTTCTTGTTTTACTGCAAATTGAGGAGCAGTTTTGTTTCACTCATCACTCATATAACTATCTGGTTTAACTTATCAAACTGAAATATTTAATAAAAAAGATGAAGATATTTATTCAAGACATTCAATTTCTTTATCTTCACTTACTTTAGAAAGTCTAAAGTCAGTGAAGAAAATAAAAAAAAAAGATTTTTTCTCTTCTTTTCTTTCATATTCATATTTACATATTGAATTAGATTTCTATTTTATTGTATTTAAATCCATTTCTTTTATCTTTTATAGAAAAGATAAAAGAAAAGTTCATATTCCAACGAATCACACGTAGAGATATTGCTAACACACATAGAGTTAATGGTATTTCATAACTAATCGATTGAGCTGCAGCTTGTAGACCGCCTGAAAAAGAATATTTATTATTTGATCCATATCCTGACATAAGAAGACCAATGGGGACAATACTTGAAAAAGCAATCCATAAAAAAACACCTATACTGAGATCAGCTAAAACAAGGTGATATCCAAAAGGAATTACTAAATAACTTAGTAGAATGGATATAAAACCTATAGAAGGTCCGACCCTAAATAAATGAATATTACCTCTAGATGGAAGAAGATTCTCCTTGAAAAGTAGTTTGGTCCCATCCGCTAAAGCTTGAAGAATTCCTAATGGGCCAGCATATTCGGGTCCAATACGTTGTTGTATTGCTGCAGATATTTTTCTTTCTAACCACACAATGACTAATACTCCCATTGTGATTCCTAATACAAGGGTGAAAATGGGTACAAAAATCCATAAGAATCCATATCCTTCTTTTAAGGATTCTAATCTATAAAAAGAATTAATAGTTTGTACTTCTGTCGTATCAATTATCATTTCAACGATCAACTTCTACCATAATGATATCTATACTACCTAGTATCGTCATTATATCAGCCAATTTCATTCTTTTAACTAGCTGGGGAAGAATTTGCAAATTGATGAAACCGGGTGGACGAATTTTCCATCTCCAGGGGAAAACACTACTATCTCCTATCTCCTATTAAATAAATTCCTAATTCTCCTTTTGGGGCTTCTGCCCTTACATAAAGTTCTTGTTTTAACAATTCAAAATTGGGTGAAAGTTTTTTAGTAAGAAATCTATAGTCAAAATTATTCCATTCGGAATTATTTGTCCTATGAAAACGCCGGTTTTCTAAATTCTCATAAGGTCCTCCAGGAATTCCTTCTAGAGCCTGTTGAATGATTTTTATGGATTCTTGCATTTCACCGATTCTTACTAAATAACGAGCTAATGTATCGCCCTCTTTTTGCCATTTGACTTCCCAATCAAATTTATTGTAACACTCATAGGGATCAACTTTACGAAGATCCCATTGGATCCCAGAAGCTCGTAACATTGGTCCTGATAAACCCCAATTTATTGTCTCCTCCCCACCAATAATGCCCACTCCTTCAACTCGTTCCAAAAAAATGGGATTTCGCGTAATGAGTTTTTGATACTCAACAACTTCTGTTAAAAAATAATCACAGAAATCAAAATATTTATCTATCCAGCCATAAGGTAAATCCGCAGCTACTCCTCCGATGCGGAAATAATTATGCATCATTCGCATACCTGTGGCAGCTTCAAATAGATCATATATTAATTCCCTCTCTCTTAAAATATAGAAAAAGGGAGTCTGTGCACCAATATCGGCCATAAAAGGGCCAAGCCATAACAAATGGGAGGCTATAGGATCAGCTCCAGCATTATAACTCTGATATAACTGGCCCTTTTAGGCACTTGAACACTTTCCAAGCGTTCTGGTGCATTTACTGTTATTGCTTCTGTGAACATAGTAGCTAAATAATCCCAACGTGTTACATAAGGCAAATATTGTATAATTGTTTGGTTCTCCGCTATTTTTTCCATCCCTCTGTGTAAATAGCCCAATATAGGTTCACAGTCAATAACATCTTCACCATCCAGAGTAACGATCAGCCGAAGAACACCATGCATTGATGGGTGGTGAGGCCCCATATTGACTATTCTAAAATCTTTTTTTGTAGCCGGTAAAGTCATCTTTTTTTTTCCTTAATTCATTATTTCATGAATTTCTTAAAATAAAAAAAAAAAGAAAATAATAATAACTGAACTAAGAAAAAAAGAATTAAAAAATCAAAAGGAACAAGGATAATAATAAGAAACTCAAAGAAGAAATTCCAATTTAATTAACGAGTTTTTGGTTCCCGAATATCTAACTGATCTATTAATTTCTTATAACGCATTTTATTTTTCTTTGACAAATAAGTCAATAATCGTTGACGTTTTCCCAGAATTATTCGTAGACCCCTTTGCGATAAAAAATCTCTTTTGTGCAATTGTAAATGTGAAGTAAGTCTCCGTATCTTATTGGTGAAATGGGATACTTGAAATTCAACAGACCCACTATTTTCTTCTTTTTCTTCTTGTGTAATAACTGAGATCAATGATTTTTTGACCATAAATTAAAGTTTCTATTTTTCTTTTCTGTGAATTTTACCGATCGGGAAAAATAATAATATTTCTTAGGCCAGTTATTTTTATCTAGTATACATCAAAATTGTATTTTATTCATATACTACTTTGTTTTTTATTTATGTGGTTTCTGTTTTGTATATTTGATCCAAATATACAAAACATATATGTATTCAGGAACTAGAACAATTTATTTTTACTTAAAAGGATTCCGCTCTTCCTAGTGAAAATTGATACACTATGAAATTAGCATCATGTATTAGAATATTACACAGTGTATATGTTTCGGCTTTTATCTACCTAATACATTAATCCACTATAAATTTTTTTTCATTTTTCATTGGAATTGAATTCATTCTGAATTGTGAATACATATGTATTCTTGACATACTAAAACGACTGCCATTATTGGTATCAAACCAATAGCGATTCATACAAGCTACATCTTCTAATCGATAATTGGGCCAAAGAAACAATTTGAATTTAATGAGATTTTTTCTATCTGTATTAATATGTTTGTTCTCATTGAAAAATTTCCCACATTTTCTTATTTTGTTTTCGTTGCAAAATCTTGGATTTCTATCCACAACATTAAAATTTGGCAAATTGAAACAAATTCGAATTCGAAATTCTCTACGACGTCTGGGAGATAGAATATTTTCAGGAATAAGTAAATCATAATGATTTTTGTCTCCACTCAAAAATATGTTGCTGTGTCGTGCAATGGATTTTTCAACCTCCTTTTTATCAATATATCTTTTTTTTGTGTATTTTGGATTTGTTTGGTGTTTCTTATTATCAACCAATGAAATATCCATAGTTTGATATATAATAGATTCTCCGTTCCTTCGTATAGATAGACAAATTGGTTCAATAATAAATATTCCCTTTCTTATCAATTCTGCAAGAACTAGGTCCTTTTGAATCAGCATTTCATCTAGATTTATTTCACCTCTTTGAATCGAAGATATAGCAATATCCTTTGGATTTATCAGTCTAAGTAGGAGACAATATACCCTGATATTTTTCATTATTTTATTATTCAAGGGATCAGCCCATCTTAGTTGAAAAAGGAAATATTTTTTCAAAAAAAAATCCAGTTCCGTTTCATTCTTGCTCTTATATTGTTTTATATCCTTTTTTAGTTTGAATCTTGCGTAATCTTCTTCAACCTTGGAATTTCCTAATTCAAGATCTTTTTTTTTTTTATATGATTTCTTTGGATTTACGTTAATGTTTTTACTTGTTTCATTTATAGAAAAATGAAAAAGGAGTGATTTGATTGGGATGATCCAAGGTTGAATTTTATATACATCAAAAAGTAGCACAAATTCTGGGAAGAACCAAGTTTCTAGATTGGATATAGTATCATGATTTGATGCCGTATGATAGAACCTTTTTTGATTGCATGGGAATGAAAAAAAAAGATCTTTTTTTTTCATTTTTTTTAAATTATTAATTTCAGTCTTAGTATTTTTATGAATCTTGATGCCAATATGTGCATTGGCCCAGATCTCAATATTCTTTATAAAACAAAGATGAAGAATTCTACAATCAAAATATTTTCTATCCAAACTATTTCTATTTCTATTTCTATCAATAAGATATCCTTTTTCTAGATAATCATTACTCGGTATACTTACTAATACATAAAATAATTCAGGTTTCAATGTATTGAAATGATATGGAATTTCTTGGTCCCCGTTTCTTTCGAATTTTGATTCAGAAGTGTATAAATTAGGGAGGCTTATGTAGTTATAAGATAAAAGATCATATCTGTAATGTTTTTTCCATTTGTTTTTTTGACTCATAAATGAATTTACTGCATAGTCATTTTTTTTCATGGAATAAATGAATTGATATTTTTTATATAAATCCAATTGGTTTGATTCCTTGTTTTTAATCATACAATGTTTATTTATTCTATTTCGGTATTCTTTAGGTACTAATCGAGACCTTTTTTTTTGAGATAAATCGTATTGATAAGAAACTTTTAACCAATTTTTCCATTCGTTCATTACATATGTATGAATTTTTTTATGTCTTGATTTAGAATTAAATATTCCGTGGATCATAAAATAGTTTTTTAAATTATCCTTAAAAAAAGGATAGCTCCCTTGATATTGAAGTACAGGTCTCAATTGAGACTTATTAAGTAATTGATTTTGTGATATTTTGTAAAAAACATATGCTTGGGACAGGGAAGATAAGTTCCAATAAGTATTGGAATTTTGATTGCTATTCTTAGTATTATCAGTATTTGAAAACAATTTTTTTATAGTCAAAATAAAATTCATTGTATTTTGATTTGTTTCATCAATTCCTTCTTGTTCTTTATTTATTTCATTGTTGTAAATGGGTTTATTAAAGATCTTTTTTGTTGATTCAAAGAAAAGTTGTGTATTTATCTTAGAAATGGTAATGGTACATAGCAAAATATCTATGTATATTTTTTCAATGAATGATTTAAGAAAGTAGTGTGATTTACGCATTAATCGGATATTCTTCTTTTTTAATGTTTTCCAAAAATGTTTCTGTGATCCCGATCTTTTATTATCATAAATTATAACTATTTCTTTTTTTTTCTTGTCTTTTGCGGTTCGTTCAATTTGATTCTTGATTTTGATTGTTTTATCAGAAAGATCTTTAATTCTTCTTTCTATTAGTGAATAATTTAACCAATCCATTGTTCGATTTATAACGAACGATTCTCGAAGAATCTTATTATTTCTTTTGAAATCTTTTTTGTTTTCATTCGGTTCATATACTTTTTTTATCCTCAATTCAAATAAGAAATTTGGATTTACTTTCTCCAGTTTTTTCATTATTAGGTTGATAACTCGAACTCTTTTTATGACTCCTTTTGTTTTTTCTTTTATAACTTTTAAAAAGGATTTTATTTTTTTATTGAAAAATTTTAGAACTTGTAAAAATCTTTTTTTTGCCTTTTTTTTTATTTTTTGGAGTTCTTTATAAATAGGTTCAAAAAAAAAAGGTCGTTTTCGGGGAAAACCAAAGGGAAGTTCCGCTTCCATTCCCCAGACTGTTAAAAAACAAAAATTTGTTTTTTTCTCTTTTTTTTTTTTCATTATATTTATATGATGAGATCGTGCCTTAGATTTTCTCCAAGGTTTTAGACAGAAAGGATATAGAATCTTTATCTGAATACCATTTATTAACCAATCTTGGGGAAATTCTGTTTCTGATAATTGAACACCATTATAGGTACATTTAATATGCATTTCTCTATTCCATTCCTTAAAATCCTCGTCCCACTCGGGAATTTGGAATAATAACATACGGAAAATATTTTTGGCTATTATTAATGAAGGCAATATAATGTATTTTCTAAGAAAAGATTGGGTTACTAACATCAAACCTCTTATTACTTGAGTAAATATAAAGGTATCCCAAGCTTCTGATATTTCTATCTGTTCATTTTTATAGTTTTTTTCCTCTTTATCCTTTTCTTCTTTTGTATCTTCATTTTCAAAATAGGAAATTGTGAATTCTGATTCTTGTTTTCTGTCCATCCAATTCCTAAAAATTAGATTCTTTATTTCGTTTATATCAAAAGAGGAAAAAAAAGAAGTTTTGTCTAGACGATCCAAAAAAAGCGGGGAATGTACATTTACTTGAAATAGGTCCCAAATAACTGTTTTACGTCTTTTAGCGCGCATGGATCCTTTGATTAGATTGCGACGAAAATCCGATTGTTGTGAGTAACGTATCAAAGTAACTTCTCCCTCTTCCATTTGATCATCATTTTTATCATTGTTACTAATACTAGAACTATTATAAATACTAGAAATAGAATTGGTATTCTGATCATTATCGTTATCATTATAAATTATCACACGTTTGAATCTTCTTGAATGAATCTGATAATATTCTTCCTCTAATTCTTCTTCATTTTCTTCTTCCTCTTCTCCCAAATTCTCGGTTAATTTGTATGACCATCGAGAAACCTTTTTACTGGTTTCTTCTAGTCTAATACCAATATATTTCTTTTTCATTTTTTTTTTGTCTTTTGTATATGTTGTAATTACATCAAATACAAATTGCAAATATTTTTCTTGACTTTCTGAATCAATTCCTTTTTCTACGGAATCATTAAGAAGTAGATAATGAATCTTATTTAGAAAAAAAGATTCTACTAAATCTTCTGTATCTTTATAAGTATCCATGATTGCACGTGAATCTAATTTTTTTCTCGTTCCTCGATATGGTCCGTTGAAAAAAGGATCATATTCCTTTGGAAAGCATTTTTTTTTTTTTTCATCATCACATAATATGGTTCTTTTTTCAAGCATATCCAGACTAGAGGATCTCTCATTTTTTCCTATAATTTGGATTCGTCTTCTCAATTCATTGTTCAAATTGCACTTTTTTTTTTCATTAGTATAAATCCAAGAATTAGAAAGATCTTCGTCATATAGTTTCTCTATTATGTACAAAGAGATTCTTTGTTCTACCATTTCCGAAAAAGTTGATAAACTGGGCGGATATGTAAAGGAAATTATTTGTTTACCATCACTTGTACATGTAAAAAAAAAAAATTGTGACATTTCATTGCGTAAAGCATTTTCTAATTTATCATTTTTTATATATCGTAATGGATGATTCCATCGTTTATAATTGAAAAAAAAATTGACAAAAGTTGTTTCAATTTTTTTATTTATTCTTTTCTTTTTCTCTTCTTTCAGTCTTCCCAATTCCCAATTCTCTTGATGGGTCTCCAGATCAGAATCTTCGTAAACTGGGCTATCTTGATAGCGTGCCTCTTGAAAGTGAAATTCATCCTTTGTTTTTTCCTTTCCATTCACTCGGATCTCTTCCGTTTCATCTATTTTGTCCAGATCCTCCTTTTCTTCCGAACAAAGGGAAGGGTTTTCTTCGGTGGATCCCTCTTGTTCCTGTTGAATCTCCTTCATTTCGTAAGTTCTTTCTACATCGCTTTCTTCCTTTCTTTCTCCCCCTTCTTCCGTTTCTGAGGTTTCTTTCTCTTTCAATTTCTTAGTGAAAATAGGCGACGGCATTCTGCCTAAATAGTAAACACAGGTGATAAATAAGAGAATACTCAAGATTCGAGCCATAGAATTTCTCAATTCTGACACAAGATACTTATTAGATTGAATAGAATGATTTTGCCGTATCCAGAATAATACCAATCCAACCCATTTCATGAATAAAATGTGACCAATTAACCAACCAACAAAACTACTTGTTAAAAATAAAATCTTGTCGTTGCATCGAAACATATAAATGTTGACTAATCTGGCTAACGTGGAACTTGGTAAAAGGAAATGGTTGAATAATTGAAAAATTAGATTATTCAGGAATACACATTGAATGCTGAGATTACGCATTGAATTTCTGGTAGTAGATCCATAATCAAAAAAGTTTTTATGATTGTTCCAGAATAAATGAAACAAAAGATACGGTAGAATTAGGACAGTTATTGTATGAGGTCTA